AATATAAATAATTATCCTCATTTTCAAAATAAGTAATTTTCACACAAATTTTTTTTTTTTTTTTTTTTTTCATATTTATACATTTTTAAAAATTACAATTTTATTATATTAAAATAAATTAATTTTATTTTAATAATTTATTTCAGTAATTAAAATTTTAATATATGATATTTAACTAAATAACTAAAAATTCCTATATAGCACCATAGAAGTTGAAATAGAGGTTTACTTCATATATATAATATATTATAAATAATTAATTTATTTAGTAAAAATATTAAATAAATATATAAAAGAATTTTTTTTTATTAAGCGAATAAGTTACTTATTAAGGGGGTAAGTTTATTCGTATAAGGATGAATTACCAATCAAGTATTTATTTTGTAAAAATTTTATTTTAATTTTTATTTTACTATAATAAATTATTTAAATTAATATTATTTATATATTAATAATTATATTTTATATAATTTTTAATTTATAAAGTTTTATTTTGGCTTAAAAATTTATTATTAGTTTATTTTATATGTAATTTTTTGAGTGAATTTATATTTATTTTAATAATAAATATATTATATATTAATTCGCAGTAATTAGTATTATTAATTAAAGAAATTTAGAAATAGTAATATTAAAGAGTATTGACTAAATTTGTGCCAGCAGTCGCGGTTATACAAATAATACAAGTAAATTTTTTCAGTATTAGTTAAATTGTATTTTTAAAATTAAAAATAAATTTATTAGGTGAAATTTTAAATTTATATAAATTTTATTAATGTTAATTGAAGCTAAAAAATTTTATTAATAAACTAGGATTAGATACCCTATTATTTAAAATGTAAATAAATTACTTAAGTAGTAATAGTTATGTTCTTGAAACTTAAAAAATTTGGCGGTATTTTAGTCTATTCAGAGGAACCTGTTCTGTAATCGATAATCCACGTTGGACCTTACTTAAATTTGTTTTTCAGTTTATATACCGTCGTTATCAGAATATTTTATAAGAAAAATAATTTTCAAAAATTTTAAAATGAATTTATATCAGATCAAGGTGTAGCTTATGTTTAAGTAGAAATGGGTTACAATAAATTTATTTTTGGATATAACTATGAAAAAGTTATTGAAATTGGATTTGATAGTAAAATTATAAAGATTAATAATTTGATTATAGCTCTAAAATATGTACACATCGCCCGTCGCTCTTATTAATAAGATAAGATAAGTCGTAACATAGTAGATGTACTGGAAAGTGTATCTAGAATTCAATTTTTAAAGCTTATTTAGTAAAGCATTTCATTTACATTGAAAAGATTTTTGTGCAAATCAATATAAATTGATTAAATTTTATTTATTAATTTTTTTATATAAAAATTTAGTTTATTAAAAATAATTATATAATTTTTTGTTTTAGTAATTTTTAATGAAAAAATAAATTTAATAATAGTTAAATAGTATTGTGAAAGAAAATTGAAATATTTTGAAAAAATATTATTTTAAAAGAAAATTTTATTTATTGTACCTTGTGTATCAGGGTTTATCAAATAAAAAATAATTATATTTATTTTTCTCGATTTTAAAAGATTTAATATATTAATAAAGTTAATGTAATAAAATTATTTTTAATAATATATTAGAAATGAAATGTTATTCGTTTTTAAAGGTATCTAGTTTTTTTAGAAATAAATTTAATTTATTAATAGTAAATTTATTTAATTATTTAATTAATTAAATAATTTATTATTAAAATATTTTACGGGATAAGCTGTAAAATAAAATTTTAAAAATAAAAATTTAATATAAAAATATATGCTTATAATTAGCAATTATTAATAAGTTTGTTATAAAATATTTAAATTTATAATATTATTTATTTAGTTTTTAAATTTCTATAAAAATATTTATTTTAATAAAGAAAATAAAGAAAAAATGATAAAATTAGTATATTATATTGTAAAAATAAATTTAAATGATAAGTTAATGTAAAGAATTCGGCAAAAATAATATTCGCCTGTTTAACAAAAACATGTCTATTTGAAATAAATTTAAAGTCTGACCTGCCCACTGAATTTATTTAAATGGCCGCAGTATTTTGACTGTGCAAAGGTAGCATAATCATTAGTCTTTTAATTGAAGGCTTGTATGAATGGTTGGACGAAATATTAACTGTTTCATTTTAATTTAAAATAGAATTTTATTTTTTAGTCAAAAAGCTAAAATATAATTAAAAGACGAGAAGACCCTATAAATCTTTATATTTAATTTAATTTTAATTGTAAAGATTATTTTTGTTATAATTATTTTAAATATTTTATTGGGGTGATATTAAAATTTAAAAAACTTTTAATTTTAAAAATCATTAATTTATGAATAATTGATCCTTTATTATGGATTATTAGAATAAGTTACTTTAGGGATAACAGCGTAATTTTTTTGGAGAGTTCATATCGATAAAAAAGATTGCGACCTCGATGTTGGATTAAGATATAATTTTAGGTGCAGAAGCTTAAATTTTGAGTCTGTTCGACTTTTAAATTCTTACATGATCTGAGTTCAAACCGGTGTAAGCCAGGTTGGTTTCTATCTTTAATTAATTAAAATATTTTAGTACGAAAGGACCAAATATTTGAATAATTATATTTTATAATAAGAATATTATTAATATTTGTTATTTTGGCAGATTAGTGCAATAAATTTAGAATTTATAAATGTAATTTTTATTACAAATAACACTTGTTTTATATAGAATTAATTTTAACTTTAATTATAAGTGTATTATTATTAATTTGTGTATTAGTAAGAGTTGCTTTTTTAACTTTATTAGAACGAAAAGTATTAGGATATATTCAAATTCGTAAGGGTCCAAATAAAGTTGGTTTAATAGGAATTCCTCAACCTTTTTGTGATGCAATTAAATTATTTACAAAGGAACAAACTTATCCTTTATTATCAAATTATATTTCTTATTATTTTTCTCCTATTTTTTCTTTATTTTTATCATTATTAATTTGAATATGTATACCTATATTTATTAAATTATTTTCTTTTAACTTAGGTTTATTATTTTTTTTATGTTGTACAAGTTTAGGGGTTTATACTGTAATAATTGCAGGTTGGTCTTCTAATTCGAATTATGCTTTATTAGGTGGTTTACGAGCAGTTGCTCAAACAATTTCTTATGAAGTAAGTTTAGCTTTAATTTTAATGTCATTTGTTTTTTTAATTGGAAGATTTAATATAATAGATTTTTTTTATTATCAATATTATATTTGATTTATTATTATTTTGTTTCCTATAGCATTAGTATGATTTGTAATTTCTTTAGCTGAAACTAATCGTACTCCTTTTGATTTTGCAGAAGGTGAATCTGAGTTAGTTTCTGGATTTAATGTAGAATATAGAAGAGGTGGATTTGCATTAATTTTTTTAGCAGAATATTCAAGTATTTTATTTATAAGCATATTATTTTGTGTTTTATTTTTAGGTTGTGATATTATAAGTATTAATTTTTATATTAAATTAATATTTATTTCTTTTGTTTTTGTATGAGCTCGTGGCACTTTACCTCGATTTCGGTATGATAAATTAATATATTTAGCTTGAAAATGTTTTTTACCTTTTTCATTAAATTATTTATTATTTTTTATTGGGTTTAAGATTTTATTATTTAGTTTTATATTATGAATTAATTTAAGTAAAGTTAATAGAAATTTTAATTTCTATCTTATGTTTTCAAAACATATGCTTATTCAAGCTCATTAACTAATTTAATAATTTATCTCATCATTTAGTAATTAAAGGATTAATTATATAATATAAAAAGTAAATTACTGTTAATACTTGACCAAGTATAATATAAGGGTCTTCTACTGGTCGAGCTCCAATTCATGTTAATAAAATTACAGTTACTACTATTGATCAAAATATTAATTGATTTACTGGGTAAAATTGGATTCCTCGAAACTTTCTAAGATTATAAAAAGGTAAAATTATTAAAATTGCAATAGAAAGAACTAATGCAATTACTCCTCCAAGTTTATTAGGAATAGATCGTAAAATTGCGTAAGCAAATAGGAAATATCATTCAGGTTGAATGTGAACTGGTGTTACAAGAGGATTAGCTGGAATAAAATTATCAGGGTCTCCTAATAGATATGGATTAATAAGAACTAATATAATTAATCCTGCAATTATTACTACAAATCCAACAATATCCTTATAAGTAAAATAAGGATGGAAAGGAATTTTATCAATATTAGAATTTAATCCAATAGGATTATTTGATCCAGTTTGGTGTAAAAATAATAAATGAATTATTGTCATTGCTAGAACAATAAATGGTAAAATAAAATGGAATGTAAAAAATCGTGTTAGTGTTGCGTTATCAACTGCAAATCCTCCTCATACTCATTGAACTAGGTCAGTTCCTAAATATGGTACTGCTGATAATAGATTTGTAATAACAGTTGCTCCTCAAAATGATATTTGTCCTCAAGGTAAAACATATCCTATAAAAGCAGTTCCTATTACTAAGAATAAAATAATTACTCCTACTATTCATGTAGGTGTAAATAAATATGATCCATAATATATTCCTCGTCCTACATGTAAATAAATACAAATAAAAAAAAATGATGCACCATTAGCATGAAGAGTTCGTAGTAATCATCCATAATTTACATCTCGACAAATATGATTTACACTATTAAATGCTAGTCTAATATCTGCTGTGTAATGTATAGCTAAAAATAGGCCAGTTAAAATTTGAATAATTAAACAAAGTCCTAATAATGACCCAAAATTTCATCATGTTGAAATATTAATAGGAGCTGGAAGATCAACTAATGCATTATTAGCAATTTTAAATAAAGGGTGTTTAACTCGAATAGGTTTATTCATTTGTTATAATATTAATCGAAGAGGTCCTTTTGATAATTTTGTAATTTTCACAACTGCAATTAATGTAATTAATAAATAATTTATTAATATAATTGTAATAAAATTAGTAGGATAATTATATAATTTATTTAATGATAAAGAATTTTCTGTAAAATAAGAATATAAATTAGTTAAGGAAATTATTTCATTATTTATAAATCAATTTGTAATTATATTATGGTCAATAAAAAATGAAATTAATATTGATATAAATAAAATAATAAAAGAAAAAATAGTTAATTTTATAGATAAAGAAAATATTTCATTTGATGCTAATGATGTTACATAAATAAATAAAACAAGTATTCCTCCTAAAAAAATTAAAAATAAAATATAAGAAAATCAAAATGATTTATTTATTAATCCAGTAATTAAACAAATTAAAAATGTTTGAATTAATAAAGTAAATCCTATAGCTAATGGGTGAATTATATAAAAAAAAATAATTCCAATAATTAATGTAATTGTATATAATATTAATTGAATAATATCAAGAGGTAGTTTAATTTAAAATATTAATTTTGGGGATTAATGATAAGGAATTTCTTTTCTCTTGAAGTTTTAAAAGAAAAATTCTTATTTTTGATTTACAAGACCAATGTTTTTATTAAACTATTAAAACTAATGATTATTTTTTTAAATTATATATTTTCTATAATTTTATTTATTATTGGGCTATTAGTATTTGTTTCAAATCGAAAGCATCTATTATCAATACTTTTAAGTTTAGAATATATTGTGTTAATTCTTTTTTTTACTTTATTTATTTATTTAAATTTAATGGAGTACGAATTTTTTTTTTCAATAATATTTTTAACTTTTAGAGTATGTGAAGGTGCTTTAGGTTTATCAATTTTAGTTTCAATAATTCGGACACATGGGAATGATTATTTTCAATCATTTAATGTATTACAATGTTAAAATTTATTTTTTTTATATTATTTATTTTTCCTTTATGTTTTATAAATTTGGGTTATTGAATGGTTCAAAATTTTTTATTTTTATTAAGATTTATTTTTATTGTAATAAATTATTATAGAAATTATTTTATAGGAATTTCTTATTTTTTAGGTTGTGATATTTTAAGATATGGTTTAATTTTATTAAGATTATGAATTTGTTCTTTAATATTAATAGCAAGTGAGTCTGTTTTAAAATATAATAATTATCCTGTTTTATTTTTATTGAACATTATATTTCTTTTATTATTTTTAGTATTAACTTTTATAAGAATAAATTTATTTTTATTTTATTTCTTTTTTGAAAGAAGTTTAATTCCTACTTTGTTTTTAATTTTAGGATGAGGATATCAACCTGAACGTTTACAAGCTGGAGTATATTTATTATTTTATACTTTATTAGTATCTTTACCTTTATTAATTGGAATTTTTTATTTATATAATAATGTATTTTCAATAAATTATTATTTAATAAGAAATTATATATTTAATTATGAGTTGTTGTATCTTTGTATAATTTTTGCATTTTTAGTGAAAATACCAATATTTTTGGTTCATTTATGATTACCAAAGGCTCATGTTGAAGCTCCAGTTTCAGGATCAATAATTTTAGCTGGTATTATATTAAAATTAGGTGGTTATGGTTTACTTCGAGTTTTTTCTTTTATTCAGTCAATAGGATTAAAATATAATTTTGTTTGAATTAGAATTAGACTGGTTGGTGGATTTTTAGTTAGATTAATTTGTTTACGTCAAACGGATTTAAAAAGTTTAATTGCTTATTCTTCAGTTGCTCATATGGGGATTGTTTTAGCTGGTTTAATAACTTTAACTTATTGAGGTTTATGTGGTTCTTACACTTTAATAATTGCTCATGGATTATGTTCTTCTGGTTTATTTTGTTTAGCTAATATTTCTTACGAACGGTTAGGTAGACGAAGTTTATTAATCAATAAGGGAATATTAAATTTTATACCTTCAATAACGTTATGATGATTTTTATTAAGATCAGCTAATATAGCTGCTCCTCCTACTTTAAATTTATTAGGAGAAATTTCATTATTAAATAGAATTGTTTCTTGATCTTGAGTTAGAATAATTATATTGTCATTAATTTCTTTTTTTAGTGCTGCTTATACTTTATATTTATATGCATATAGTCAACATGGAAAAATTTTTTCTGGAGTTTATTCATTTAGAGGTGGTAAGATTCGTGAATTTTTATTATTATTTTTACATTGATTTCCTTTAAATTTATTAATTATGAAAAGAGATATGTGTATATTATGATTATAATTTAAATAGTTTAATAAAAATATTGATTTGTGGTGTCAATGATAAGAATTATTTCTTTTTAAATCGTGAAATATTTATCAATTTGTTCTATTAGATTTGTTATTTTAATTTCTATTAGATTTTCATTATTTTTATCTAGATTAAATTTTATTTTAAATGATTATTCAATTTTTATTGAGTGAGAAGTTGTTAGATTAAATTCAAATAGAATTGTTATAACTTTTTTATTTGATTGAATAAGATTATTATTTATGTCATTTGTTTTAATAATTTCTTCAGTAGTTATTTATTATAGAAAGGAATATATAAGAGGAGATGAAAATATTAATCGGTTTATTATATTAGTTCTTATATTTGTGTTTTCAATAATATTATTAATTATTAGTCCAAATTTAATTAGAATTTTATTAGGTTGAGATGGATTAGGATTGGTTTCTTATTGTTTAGTTATTTATTTTCAAAATGTAAAATCTTATAATGCTGGGATATTAACAGCTTTATATAATCTTATTGGAGATGTAGCTTTATTATTAGCTATTGCTTGAATATTAAATTATGGGAGTTGAAATTATATTTTTTACTTAGAGATTATAAAAAGAGATTTTGAAATAATAATAATTGGTTCATTAGTTGTTTTAGCAGCTATAACTAAAAGTGCTCAAATCCCATTTTCATCATGATTACCTGCAGCAATAGCTGCTCCTACACCTGTTTCTGCTTTAGTTCATTCTTCAACTCTAGTAACTGCTGGTGTTTATTTATTAATTCGTTTTAATATTTTATTATCCGATACTTGATTAGGTCAATTTTTATTATTAATTTCTGGACTTACAATATTTATAGCTGGGTTAGGGGCAAATTTTGAATTTGATTTAAAAAAAATTATTGCTCTATCAACTTTAAGTCAATTAGGTTTAATAATAAGAATTTTATCAATGGGTTTTTACAAATTAGCTTTTTTTCATTTATTAACTCATGCTTTATTTAAGGCATTATTATTTATATGTGCAGGTGCGGTTATTCATAATATAAATAATAATCAAGATATTCGGTTAATAGGTGGGTTAAGAATTCATATACCAATAACTTCTGCTTGTTTAAATGTTGCTAATTTAGCTTTATGTGGAATACCATTTTTAGCTGGATTTTATTCAAAGGATATAATTTTAGAAATAGTTATATTAAGAAATGTTAATATATTTTCATTTTTTCTTTATTTTTTTTCTACTGGTTTAACAGTATGTTATTCTCTTCGATTGGTTTATTATTCAATAACAGGAGATTTAAATTGTTCTTCTTTAAATATATTAAATGATGAAGGTTGAATTATATTAAAGGGTATACTTGTTTTATTAATTATAAGAATTGTAGGGGGAAGTATATTAAATTGATTAATTTTTCCTACTCCTTCAATAATTTGTTTACCTTTATATATAAAGTTATTGACATTATTTGTTTGTTTAGTAGGAGGATTTACTGGTTATTTAATTTCAATAGTAAATCTTTATTTTTATAATAAATCTTTAAATAATTATATATTTACTTTATTTTCTAGAGGAATATGATTTATACCATATATTTCAACTTATGGAATTATTAAGTATCCTTTAAAATTAGGTAATACAGTTATTAAATCTTTTGATCAAGGTTGATCAGAATTTATAGGAGGTCAATATATTTATAAAAATTTAACTTTATATTCTAAATTAAATTTTTATTTACAAAATAATAGTTTAAAAATTTATTTAATATTATTTGTTTTATGAATTATTATTTTATTTAATTTTTTAATTTTTATATATTCAAATAGCTTATAATTAGAGTGTGACACTGAAGATGTTAAGGAGATAAATTTATCTTTGAATATAGTGAATTAATTTTAGTAATTTATAAAAATATAGAATTTTATTTTTACATTGAAAATGTAATGTTTTTATTAAACTATATAAATAGAAGTATAAATGGAATTTAACCATTAAAAGAAAAAAGTTAGCAGCTTTTACTTGAACATCATACTTCCTTAATTGGAAGTAGTTCTTCAATAGTATCATTAACAGTGATATGCCTCTTTTTGGCTTCAATTAAAGAATAAGGGTAAAATTACCTAAGATTAGGTCGAAACTAATTGCAATTTATCGCTTCATATTCAAGGTAAATTGAATATTCAATATCTTTTGAATGCAAATCAAATGTTATAAATTTAACTATAAACACTATTAATTTGATCAATTTAATATTCCTTGGTTTCATTCATGATAAAGACCAACTAAAAGAATAATAATAAAAATAATTGATGAAGAAGTTCAAATTAATAAGTTTGAGTAGTTAATAATTAAAATTATAGGTAAAATAAGTGCAATTTCTACATCAAAAATTAAAAAAATAATTGTAATTAAAAAAAATCGAAGAGAGAATGGAATTCGAGATGATGATTTTGGGTCAAATCCACATTCAAAAGGGGAACTTTTTTCTCGGTCTACAATTGTTTTTTTTGATAAAATTGATGCTAGTAATATAACTACTAAAGAAATTAGTATAATAATTGAAGCAATTAATAAAATTATAAGAATTATTTATACTATTAAATAATAGACCTTATGATTGGAAGTCATATATACTTTTATACTATATAAATAATATTTAATTAATTTCCTCATCAATAAATTGAAATATATAGGAATAATCATACAATATCAACAAAATGTCAATATCAAGCAGCGGCTTCAAATCCAAAATGGTGAGTTTTTGAAAAATGATTATTTATATGACGAATTAAACATACTAATAAGAAAGTTGTTCCAATAATTACATGAATTCCATGGAATCCTGTTGCTATAAAAAATGTTGATCCATAAACTGAATCAGCAATTGTAAATGGTGCTTCAATATATTCGTAAGCTTGTAAAATAGTGAAATAAATTCCTAAAAGAACAGTGAAAAATAAACCTTGAGTAGTTTGTGAGTGATTTCCTTCCATTAAACTATGATGAGCTCATGTTACAGTAATTCCAGAAGTTAATAAAATAGCAGTATTTAATAAAGGAATTTGAAATGGATTAAATGGGATAATTCCAGCAGGGGGTCATATACTTCCTAATTCAATTGCTGGGGATAAACTACTATGAAAAAATGCTCAAAAAAATGATATAAAAAATAATACTTCTGATAAAATAAATAAAATTATTCCTCATCGTAATCCTAATGTAACTGGATAAGTATGTAAACCTTGAAATGTTCCTTCTCGTGATACATCTCGTCATCATTGATATACTGTTAGAATAGTAATAATATTTCCTAAAATAAATAGTGATATATCGTATTGGTGGAATCATTTTACAATACCTGATACTGTTGTCATAGCTCCGATAGCTCCTGTTAAAGGTCATGGACTATAATCTACTAAATGAAATGGGTGGTTTGAATGTGTTGACATTTATTAATTTACTTCTCTAGAGTATAATGTACTTAATACTGCAAATACATAAGATTGAATAATTGCTACAGCTGATTCTAGAACTAATAAAGCGATTTGTCCAATAATTAATAGTATAACAAGTATATAAGATAATGAAGGTCCAGTATTTCCTAAAAGTGTTATTAGTAAGTGTCCGGCAATTATATTAGCTCTTAATCGAACTGCTAAAGTTCCCGGTCGAATAACGTTTCTAATAGTTTCAATACATACTATAAATGGTATTAAAACTGCTGGAGTTCCTTGAGGTACTAAATGAGCAAATATATGTTGAGTATGATTTAATCATCCATAAATTATAAAACATAATCATAAAGGAAGAGCTAATGTTAATGTTAAAGTTAAATGACTTGTTCTAGTAAAAATATATGGGAATAGTCCTATAAAATTATTAAATAAAATTATAGAAAATAATGAAATAAAAATAAAAGAAGATCCATTATGGCCTATTGGTCCTAATAATGTTTTAAATTCTTTGTGTAAAGTTAATAAAATTGTGTTTCAAAAAATATGAAAACGAGAAGGGATTAGTCAGTATATTGATGGAATTATTAAAATTCCTAAAAATGTACTTATTCAATTTAATGATAAATTAAAAATACTTGAAGATGGGTCAAATACAGAAAATAAATTTGTTATCATTTTCAATTTATTGAATTAAATTTTAAATTTTTTATATTATTAGATTGAGTTGAAGATGGAATAAATGTATAATAATTTATTATACAAAATAATAAAAATGTTACAGAAAAAATAAAAAATAAGCTTAATCAACCAATTGGGGCTATTTGTGGAATTAAAAAATATTAATAGATTAATAATTTTAGCTTGACAAGCTAATGTTATATTTTAACTAATTTTTTATTACATATTCATTAGAAGTAAGTGCTAATTTACTATAATGTGGTTTAAGAGACCAGTACTTGCTTTCAGTCATCTAATGAAGTATTAATATTAGAAGAAATTCATTTAATAAAAAAATTAGTAGGTACTCTTTCAATTACAATTGGCATAAAACTATGGTTAGCTCCACAAATTTCTGAACATTGACCATAAAATAATCCTGGTCGGTTTATAAAAAAATTTGTTTGATTTAATCGTCCAGGAGTTCCATCAACCTTTACTCCTAATGCAGGAACAGTTCATGAGTGAATTACATCTGCAGCAGTTACTAAAATTCGAATTTGTGAATTTATTGGTAAAACTACTCGGTTATCTACATCTAGTAATCGAAATCCATCAGTAGGTAATTCATTTGTAGGAATTATATATGAATCAAATTCAATATTATTGAAGTCTGAATATTCATAACTTCAATATCATTGATGACCAATTGACTTTAAAGTAACTGAAGGTTCGTTAATTTCATCTAAAAGGTAAAGAAGTCGTAAAGATGGAAATGCAATAAATAATAAAATAATTGCTGGGATAATTGTTCAAATTACTTCAATTGTTTGACCATGTAAAAGAAATCGATTAGTAAATGTATTAAAAAATAATATAAATATTAAATATCCTACTAATACGGTAATTATTACTAGAATTATTAATGCGTGATCATGGAAGAAAATTAATTGTTCTATTAATGGAGAAGCACTATTTTGTAGTCCTAAATTTGATCATGTTGACATTTTTCTAATAAAAGTAAAATACTTTATATATGGAGCTTAAATCCATTGCACTAATCTGCCATATTAGAAGTTAGTTAATAAAGGTAATTCAGCATAACTATGTTCTGCTGGGGGTGTATTTTGATATCATTCAATTGAAGAGTTTAATTGTATTGGGTAAATAACTTGACGTTGAGCAACTAAACTTTCTCAAATAATAAAAAAGAAAAATAAAATTCCTAGTAAAGAGATTGATGAACCAATTGTTGAAATTACATTTCATGCTGTGTAAGCATCTGGATAATCTGAGTATCGTCGAGGTATACCCGCTAATCCTAAAAAATGTTGAGGGAAAAATGTTAAATTTACACCAATAAATATGATTACAAATTGACTTTTTAATCACTTTATATTTATTGTTAATCCTGTAAAAAGAGGATATCAATGTACAAATCCTGCTATAATAGCAAATACAGCTCCCATAGATAAGACATAATGAAAATGAGCAACTACATAATATGTGTCATGAAGAATAATATCAATAGAAGAATTAGCTAATACTACTCCTGTTAATCCTCCTACAGTGAATAAGAATACAAATCCTAAAGCTCATAAAATTGCTGGCGAATAAGTTAATTGAGTTCCATGTAATGTTGCTAATCAACTGAAAATTTTAATTCCAGTTGGAACAGCAATAATCATTGTAGCTGATGTAAAATATGCTCGTGTATCAACGTCTATTCCTACTGTAAATATATGATGAGCTCATACAATAAATCCTAATAATCCAATAGCTAATATTGCATAAATTATTCCTAATGATCCAAATGTTTCCTTTTTACCTGATTCTTGGCTAATAATATGAGAAATTATTCCAAATCCTGGTAAAATTAAAATATATACTTCAGGATGACCAAAGAATCAAAATAAGTGTTGGTATAAAATTGGATCACCTCCTCCTGCTGGATCGAAAAATGAAGTATTTAAATTTCGATCTGTTAATAATATAGTAATAGCACCTGCTAAAACAGGTAAAGATAATAATAATAATAAGGCTGTAATTACTACTGATCATACAAATAATGGTATTCGATCAAATGTAATTCCAGTAGCTCGTATATTAATTACTGTAGTAATAAAATTTACGGCTCCTAGAATAGATGAAATTCCTGCTAAATGTAGTGAAAAAATTGCTAAATCAACTGATGCTCCTCCATGAGCAATTCCTGCTGATAGTGGTGGGTAAACAGTTCAACCTGTACCAGCCCCGTTTTCTACTATACTACTTACTAGCAATAAAGTTAAAGCTGGGGGTAATAATCAAAAACTTATATTATTTATTCGAGGGAATGCTATATCTGGGGCTCCTAATATTAATGGAACTAATCAATTTCCAAACCCTCCAATTATAATAGGTATAACTATAAAAAAAATTATTACAAAAGCATGAGCAGTAACAATTACATTATAAATTTGGTCATCACCAATTAATGCTCCTGGGTGACCTAATTCTGCTCGAATTAGAATTCTTAAAGATGTACCTACTATTCCTGCTCAAGCTCCGAAAATAAAATAAAGAGTTCCAATATCTTTATGATTTGTTAAAAATAATCATTGCCGCGAAAGTAAAACAGATTGATAAAGTGGCTGAAGTTTAGGCAATAGATTGTAAATCTATTTATAAGAATTATTTCTTTTTAATCAGGCTTTATAGTCAATAATGACATTAGACTGCAATTCTAAAGGAGTAATAAAATTACTAAGGCTTAAAAGATTATTCTTATATTTATAGCTTTGAAGGCTATTAGTTTATTTAACTTAAAGCCTTAAAGTATCTAAATTATAAGATAAATTATTGGTATAAAAATTATTCCAAAAATTGAAATAAAAGAAGAAATTATATAAAAACTTTTAGAAGTTTTATTAAATTGAAGTGAATTTATTCAATTGTTTTCTGTGTAATTGATTATAAAAGCAGAATAACAAATTCGTAAATAAAAATATAGTGTGATTAAAGTTGTAACAGTTAAAATAATTATTAAAAATAATTGACTATTTATTGATACATATTGAATTACCATTCACTTAGAAAAAAATCCTAAAACTGGAGGTAAACCTCCAAGAGATAGTAAATTTAAAAACATAAAAAATTTGATAATTTTTGAGTCAAAACATATTGAAAATAATTGATTTATATGAGAAAGTTTAAATAAATTAAAAAAATAAATTATGTTAAAAGTTAGTAATGAATATAAAATGAAATAAATTATTCAAATTCTTTCTCTTAATTGTATTGCAGCCATTATTCAACCTAAATGATTAATTGATGAAAATGCCATTAATTTACGTAAAGATGTTTGGTTTAATCCACCTAAGGATCCAATTAGAACTGACATAATAATAGAAAATATAATTAATGAATTGACAATTATATAGGAAATTAATACTATAGGAGCAATTTTTTGTCAGGTTATTAAAATTAATGAATTATTTCATGAAAGCCCTTCTATTATATTAGGGAATCAAAAATGAAATGGAGCTGCTCCTCTTTTTAAAAGAAGTCTTGATAAAATTATTATAGAAATATAATTATTATCAATATTATTTACAATATTTCTATTTAATATAAATAAAATAATTCTAAATAAAAGAATTGACGAAGCTAAGGCTTGTGTTAGAAAGTATTTTAATGATGCTTCTGTAGATATTAAGTTATTATCTCTTATTAAGGGGATAAAAGACAATAAATTAATTTCTAATCCTATTCAAGCTCCCAACCAAGAATTTGATGAGATTGTAATTAACGTACCTGAAATTAAAATTAAAATAAATATAATTTTTGAAGAATTATTTAAAATTAAAAAGAAAAGGATTAAAACCTTTATAAATGGGGTATGAACCCATTAGCTTAATTAGCTTATCTTTTTAGTTTATATAGTATATTTTGGTGTACGATGCACAAAAGTTTTTGATACTTTTAGAAATAGTTTAATTCTATTAAATATAATTAATTATGAATGTAGTAAAACTACATGATTTACTCTATCAAAGTAATCCTTTTATCAGGCAATTCATA